AGGAAGATCGGAATCTTTACAAAAGGCTTTATAAAGCTTTCGTCTCAATTCATATTTAGCCGCGAGCAATCTGCGTTTGTGATCTCGTATATTTCGCTTCTCCGACATCTCTTACTGAGTTTCTCCCTCATCTTTTTGCAAAAAGCCGCTCCACGGTGGTAAAGTCTCATCTTGTGTGTTGGCCGAAGTTACAATAGTAACATTGAACCCTCGAATATGTTCGAAGATCTCGAAATGATCTTCCAGTTCCGGGGAGAATTCGCAAAACTCCGTTTCCATCGAGAATTGAATGGAGTTTTCCCGTATTTCGACCGGAGAATCTAACAGAGACATTACTGTCGATATTCTGACCGAAAAATTAGACATTCCATGCCCTCGGAGAGTGCTTTGTCGTGCTAGGTCACTGACATATCCTTTGTCTTTTTTTGACCCCAAGAATGGATTGGATCGAAACGACTTTCCTGTCGAACCCCTTTGTGTCTGTATGAATTTCTGACCGCGCGGAATCTCCATAGCCAATTTTCCATTTTTGATTATGAAATCATAGGGTGCCTTAGGTACTACTCTTATTTCACACGATCCAGGAACTTCCATAACGTTGGCGTGATTCAGTTTGAGCAACGGATCCTGACGTGATACATCTTCGTAATGAAAATTGAGTGGAAACATAGTGATTGATTGAGACAAAAAAATTCCCTCCAGACGGAAAGAAAGAGAGTCTTTCCTGCACGGAGTAGTTAAGAACTATAGATAGCTGTGGTTGGTTGTTGACCAACAAAAAGCATGGGACTAGCGGGCATTGAGCCCAACTGAGTGACTTTCAAATCTCTCCGAGAAAACTTCGTTCGAATTGCATGTGTTGTGTTAAGCATATAGCTTGTACTCTATTCGTTCTGCCCCCCTTTCCCTCTGTCAACGGGGAGCAACCTCATTCTCGAACGAACGACCACTTATCTTTCTGTCTAGGTCTGCTTCAACGAGCCTCGCTACTTCATGGAGTGAAAGGGGCCTCCAAGTAAAGGCGGCCGAGGGAACCGCCTGCCTAGCAACATCTTTTCTGGGTAAGTGACTCTCCTATTCCGGAGAAAGAGCCCTTATTCGGATTCGAACCGATTAAGCCTATTTCTTAGGGCTTCAAGAGCGTGACTCTTCTTTATTTATATAAACCATTTTTCAGTCTAGTTTGCCACAAGGCATGCAAGCGAGGCCTATGTGGAAGAAAGAAGTCAAGTTGGACAAAAGAGAGAAAGCACTCGCGGCACACTGACTATATCGACAAATCAAAGTAGTGGTCATGAATATACACCGGCGCTGCCTGCGCGGTCTTGGGAAATGGTTGCTTGTCAATCAACATCTGTTTTCCCTTATCGGGAAACTGAAGCAAGCCTCCATCAATCTTGTCCTGTATTGCGTGGCGGAAGGCTACGCAGTCAGCTGTGGCGTGACTATTACTGGCATGAAACTTGCATACGGGTTTCTGTCCCTTTAGTGCGTCTAACTGGACTTGATGCTCTGGGGACCCAACTAACCCGACTTTTTCCAAGCAATCATAGATCTCATCGGCGAGACATCGTACGTGAAGTCACGTGGCCGATTGCCAAATTTGCCTGCAGTCCGCTCCATACCAGGCTTGTTTAGCATGGCAGCCTGATTGGGTGGGGCTTTGCGTAGAGCAAGGCAAACAACTGGCTTAGTGATCTTGATCTCCGCCACCATTGCATCAAGTCCGACTTTTCGCAGCAAGCGCTCGTGGCGAGTGACCTTGATAGCCAAGTCACAGAGATCATTGAATTGCTGGAGCGCAGTGTAGTTTTCTTCGCTGGGCTCAAGGTTCGTGATCAAGACCGATAACGTGGCTACGAGCTCTTTCCTTACTCAGAAGAGAGCCCCAAGCGGGCACGGTGGCAAGACTTTCTGGTGGGGTTCGACATGGTCCTCGAGTACAAGCCCGGGAGGACCAATCAAATCAAGTTGCCGACGCACTAAGTCGAAAGGCCGAGTTGGCATCCAACAAGTTAGAAGAGATAGCAGACATGAGCCAACTCAAAGGGGCCATCCCCGAACGCATAAGAGAGGGGTTGGAAAACCGTAGCCCAGACCCTGCTGAAAAACGTGAGAAGCTTCAGTTAGAAGTTCCGCTCGAGTAGAACGGTTGTTGGTGCTCTATTTCATATCCTCCTCCTGTTGGTGAGTTACCTCTTCCCTTCCTTCCTTTCCATTTAATCACTGACAAAACCTACCTTTCAAACTTTTATAGCAATCAATCGAACGGGTAAGGCCGAGGCTAATAGGAAGTACAGATATTCATTAAACCAAAAACCAACCACCGAACCGACGGGGAGACCGGGGGATATTTTCTCAATCACAGCCCGGAAAGGAATTGCTTACTACAGACAGACGGGATGAAATAGCCGCTTCTTCTCAAGCGGCTTATTCGAGAACACCGTATTCAATTGCAGCTCTTACTGTAACAGAAAAGATTAGCACCGGCAACTCTCACAGAAGATACGATCACACCAACAAGACCTGAAAGACCGGTTAATGGAACACTTACCTATACCTATGATGATTCAATTGCGACAGGCTTGGCTGAATGGACTGAGACCGAGGAACTCGTGCTACTGGCTTTTAACCGAATTGCGACTTTCTAGCTCTTAGCTTGACTCCCTCTACCTCTAAATCCACTTAGTCTTGCATGGACTTTTGAGCATTTGCTGTACTCCCGCAGGAGTAAGCAAACTCCTTACCCTTGACCTAGTGACTCGCGGGCCCTATAAATGGAAGGGAACCCCCTTTAAAAGAGTACATTTCTTCCCCTGCGTATAAAGTACTTGAAATTAGCTCTAACTCGAATTCCTTACCGAAGAAAGGCCAGAATAGAACGAAATCTGACATTCTATGATAGGTAGCTCTTCCTCTTTCTTTTCGCTCTGGTAATCAGATTCTAAGAGTTCCCTGCTGCTGTAGCATTCTTCTAATAATGGGGATTTCCCTGTATGCCTTAATTCCGGATTCCGGTGATCGTGGAACATGTGACAGATAGTTCTTCTTGCCCGATACCGAGTTATCCCTTTAGCCTACTCCTTTTAGAAAGTCTGATTTTCTGACATTTCGTTCCATGGGGCATGAGAATGCATTTCCATGAGCGGGATCTAGCTTAGAATATCGAATAGAATGCCCAGAGTCAGAGCAAGAGCCTTAAGATTAGGAACTCCCTTTGGCAAGAGTGATTCTTTTGGCAACTCCCCATTAAAAGAGCTTAGACTGTAATTGGAATCTCTAAAGCACATTCACAGTATGTTGGTCAGGAACGGGAAATGGAAGAATCCCGAGCCTGTCATCTCCTTCTTTTCTTACAGCTAAATCATCACACTGTAACTGTAGTAGGATCTAAAAGCTTTTCTCACACCAGAATCTTTCATCTTTGACTTTTGACTGAAGGGGAAGCTCGCGGGTTCTATTACTTCGATAGTGGGAGTGGGAATGAATTATTTGTTGCAAAGGGCTCTAGCTAGAATGCTCTATATCCCATGGAGTGTAATCGGTATTTCCTGCCTCTCAGTCATTCTTGTCTGTGATCTGAGAAAGACTATCTCAATATGTTCCATCTGCTAGCGGAGGAAAGATGAGTATCTGGTTTCATTTACTGGTGATCGAGTCGAGATTCTTGGGTCAGGATTCTAAGAGATTCCCTGTTCTAGCCCCAGGGAAAGAAGATTTATTAACCAGGCTTCTTCATTCCTCAGTTCCAGCTCAAAGACAAGGCTAGCTTTAGTCTCTTTCCGGGAAGAGTCAGAATCGCAAGGGTAAGAACTATCAGAACTCATAAGACTATGATCACCGGTCTATTCCCTAAGGCAGAGTCTGAAACTCACCGAAGATTCTTCTCTGACGGCTGAGCTAATTGACAGTTATCTTTCTCCTGGGAGTCAGAAAGAGTTATCCGACAGTCTGAAAAGAGAATATCCAAGGTTTAAGAAGAGCTTACGTCTGAAATACCTCAGAAGCTAGTCTTGGCTTAGCTGCATTATCTTCCTACCGATGTGATACTAGACTCTATGATGACCTGAGGGTGACTGAACTTCAGTCCCGAAGTCACTTCTCCTCTCTTCCCTCTCGACAGGGAACTTAGCTAGAGGAATTCATTCTATCGTACTTGAACTGCTGTAGACAAGAAGTGAAAGCCCTAGGGAAAAGCGTAGCGCTTCTCGTTTAACAGGTACGTAGCCTCTTTCGAGAGGCGAATAATAGCTATCTTTCTGAAAGAAGAAGAGACTTATCGCAATCTCAGGTACAATGGCTAGTTGGAAAGCCTTTCAATTCAAGCCAATCTCTTGATTCACATTCATGTGAAACCGTTGCAACCGATCCTGCATACCAATCATCCGCCGCTTACAGTAATGGCACTAAGCCAAGGTTTCTATGGATTCAGTCCTGTGGAAAAATACATATATTAGGGCAATTCAGTTAGTAGTGTCACCGGTCAATCCTTGGGACACTAGCGAGTCCGTCCTTAAAAGCCCTAAAAATTGGGTCCATGAAGCCTTAGATACTCCAAGCCTCAATCTTGATTGTCCTTGAACCTAGACCATGGAAGTATGGTTATAGTCCCATTCCATTAGTGGGATCCATAGCCTACGGGTCTTTCCCAAGCCAGTAAAAGAAGAAGGTTTTCGAGGACTACCCTAAGCCTACAAGTAGGCAGGACTTTCAGTTACAATGTCTAGGTTGGGCAAGCTTGGATGCCCCTACTCCCAACAAGTTGCTGGTCGGGATCGTGAAACTATCGCTGTTTGGTCATAAGGATAATCGTTCTTATCTTATTAGGTCAGGGGCGGCCGGCCCGGGGGTTACCCGCTTACAGTAATGGCATAACCAGAAGAGGAGTCGGGGAGACAAGGTTACGCGCTGGGTAGCGCAGCGCATCTGTTTCGGGTACAGGGGCGACGAGGGGTGCTAACCCGGCCACCCAACCCAGCAGGTCAGGGGCGGGCCGGCCA